GTCATTTTAGGTACTATTGCGTGTAACGTAGGCTTAGCGGTTCTAGAACCATCAATGATCGGCGAACCGGCAGATCCGTTTGCAACTCCTTTGGAGATATTACCTGAATGGTATTTCTTTCCCGTATTTCAAATACTTCGTACAGTGCCCAATAAATTATTGGGTGTTCTTTTAATGGTTTCAGTACCCGCTGGATTATTAACAGTACCTTTCTTAGAGAATGTTAATAAATTTCAAAATCCGTTTCGGCGTCCAGTAGCGACAACTGTTTTTTTGATTGGTACTGTGGTTTCCCTTTGGTTAGGGATTGGTGCAACATTACCTATTGATAAATCCCTAACTTTAGGTCTTTTTTAAATTGATTCAATTGTGAAATAACACGACGTGTGTATCTAGGGGATAGTCGCTTTAACTTTAAAGTGAATTCTCCCTAGATACATTTATCTATTCAATTAAATTGAATTAACAATTTCGTTCTGAATGGATTTTGGATATAGAAATGGGGTTTAAGATCCAAAACCAAATTGAATTTGCATCTAAAAAAGACAAAAGAAATCCAATAGAATAAAATTAAAACTTATTTTTTGGTAAATCAATTGCAAAGTGGTTTTCTAGAATGCCCAATATCTCTTTTACATCTTCTATGTGAAAATGCTCAATTTTCATAAAATCTTCTTGACTGTTATTCAAAAGGTCCAATAATGTACATATATTGGACCTTTTGAGGCAATTATAGATCCTTGGAAGCAATTCTGATTGGTCAATAAAAATGAATTTCCACGCTATTTGTATTTGTTTTTTTTAAGTTTGGCCAATTTATCATCAAATAAAAAAGGGGATAACGGAACTTTGTGTTGATTGGCCTCGAAATGCACGTTTTCTTCTTCCATATGGAAAAAAGGAATAAATAAATCAATCAAATTACGAGAGGCTTCATGAAGTGCTTCTTTCGGAGTTAAACTTCCATTTGTCCATATTTCGAGAAAAAGTATCTCTTGTTTTTCATTCCCATTCCCATAGGAATGAATACTATGATTCGCATTTCGAACAGGCAGGAATACGGCATCTATAGGATAACTACCATCTTGAAAGTTTTGTGGCGTTTTTATAAGATATCCGCGATTTTTCTCGATTTGTAATTCAATACACAAATCAATTGGTTCCGTCAAGTTAGCTATATGTTGTGTATTATCAACGATTTCTACACAAGGCGGTAAGATGATGTCTTGGGCAGTTACATGTCCAGGACCCTTGACACAAATAGACGCGTGACAAGTTCCATATATATTACTTCTCAATACAATTTCTTTCAAATTCATTAAAATTTCATGTAATGATTCTTGAATCCCCCCCACGGTAGAATATTCATGTGGGATTTTCTCAGATTCAAATTTTACACGTGTAATACATGTTCCTTCTATTTCTCCAAGCAAAGCTCTTCGCATCGCAATGCCTATTGTGTCAGCTTGACCTTTCATAAGTGGAGACAGGATAAAGCGTCCATAATAAAGACGTTTACTGTCTATTCTTGATTCAACACACTTCCACTGTAGTGTCCGAGTAGATACTGTTACTTTCTCTCGAACCATAGTAATATTATTTGATTAGATCATGTAATCGTTTATTTCTCTTGTTTCTCTGAAAATGGCTTCAATATTCATTTCTACACACGTCTTTTTTTCGGAGGTCTACAGCCATTATGCGGCATAGGAGTTACATCCCGTACAAAAGTTAATAGGATACCACTTCTACGAATAGCTCGTAATGCTGCGTCTCTTCCGAGACCGGGGCCTTTTATCATGACTTCTGCTCGTTGCATACCTTGATCTACTACTGTACGAATAGCATTTCCTGCTGCGGTTTGAGCAGCAAACGGCGTCCCCCTTCTTGTACCCTTGAATCCAGAAGTACCGGCAGAGGCCCAAGAAACCACCCGACCCCGTATATCTGTAACAGTAACAATGGTGTTATTAAAAGTTGCTTGAACATGAATAACTCCTTTTGGTATTCTACGTTTACTCTTACGTAAACCAATACGCCCATTTCTACGTCTCGGTATAGCTTTTGCCATATTTTATCATCTCATAAATATGCATTAGAGAAATATGGATATATCCATTTCATGCCAAAACAGATTCCTTATTTGTACATTGGTTCTTTTAGGGAGTCTAATTATCCTTGTCTTTGTTTATGTTTCGGGTTGGAACAAATTACTATAATTCGTCCCCGTCTACGGATTAATCGACATTTTTCACAAATTTTACGAACAGAAGCTCTTATTTTCATATTTTTTATTCCTTACCTTAATTATAATGACTTTTTGGAAGAAAAAAGTTTCTTGAAATTTTCCACCTCGAATCGTATTTCCACCAAAGGGATGTTGAAGTGAAAAAAACTACCTAATCTTTCGAATCCTTGTTACGGAGTCGATATATTATACGTCCTCTGGTGGAATCATAACGACTTACTTCAATTTTTACCCTATCTCCCGGCAGTATCCGTATAAAACTGCGTCGGATCTTTCCTGAAACATAACCTAGAATCAGATCTTCATTATCCAAACGAACCCGGAACATACCGTTGGGAAGCGATTCAGTAATTAAACCTTCATGAACCCATTTTTGTTCTTTCATTCCTGGTAAATCCCCCTTGAATTATCAACTGATGGAGGAGGAACGGTATTAGACAACTTGCTCTTTTTCTTTTTTTTTTCACAAATAGGAAGTTTCAGACCCAACTTGGATATTAAAAGGATTACCATATATAACACAAAATTTCTCCGCCGATTTTTTCTTCTCGAGCTTCTCGGTCTGTCATTATACCTCGAGAAGTAGAAAGAATTATAATTCCCATTCCGCCTAAAATTCTAGGAATTTGTTTATAGTTAGAATAGATTCGTAGACCAGGTCGGCTGATCCGTTTTAAATTTAAAATATTTCTATAGGGTCTTTTTCTATTTCTTCTATGTCGTAAGGTTAAAACCAAAAAGGGTTTGTTGTTTTCGCGATGTTTTCTCACGTTTTCGATAAACCCTTCGCGTAAAAGGATTTTAACAATACTTTCGGTAATATTAGTAGATCCTATTCGAACCACTCTTTTTCTATCCATATCGGCATTTCGTATAGAGGTTATTATCTCAGCAATAGTGTCCCTACCCATGATGAACTAAAATTTTTGATGTTTCCAAATTGGATATAATCAACATGTTTTTCTTTTTTTTTTTTTTACTTATTTGTTTATGAATATGAATTATTAAAGGTATATGCGTAAGACACAATCTACTAACAAATCTTTTTTTTTAATACCCCCTATAAACACATCAAGATCTCATTTTATAATACCTCAGGAGCCAATGAAACTATTTTAGTAAAATTTAATTGTCTCAATTCCCGGGCGATGGCGCCAAAAATTCGAGTTCCTTTTGGATTTCCTTCTTGATCAATAACAACTGCAGCATTGTCGTCATATCGTATTATCATACCGTTATCACGTTTGAGTTCTTTACAAGTACGTACAATTACAGCTCTGACTACTTCTGATCTTTCTAGAGGCATGTTTGGCACTGCTTCTTTGATCACAGCAACAATAACGTCGCCAATATGAGCATATCGGCGATTGCTAGCTCCTATTATTCGAATACACATCAATTCTCGAGCCCCGCTGTTATCCGCTACGTTTAAATAGGTCTGAGGTTGAATCATATCATTTTTGAATCTTTTCTTTCAATGCAAAGGATGAAGAAAAAAAGAAATATTGTTTGTCCAAAACAAAAAGGAAACCTGCAATTTTTGTTATCTCCAAGACTCATTTCTCTTGGTTTTTACATCTTTAATTCCGAAATAATGAATTGAGTTCGTATAGGCATTTTAGATGCTGCTATTGAAATAGCCCTTCTAGCTATATTTTCTGTTACTCCACTTATTTCATAAAGTATTCGGCCAGGTTTAACAACAGCTACCCAATATTCAGGGGATCCTTTTCCTGAACCCATCCGAGTTTCCGCGGGTCTTTGTGTAACTGGTTTGTCTGGAAAAATGCGTACCCATAATTTTCCGCCACGACGCACATTTCGTGTCATTGCTCGTCGGCCTGCTTCTATTTGTCTAGATGTGATCCAAGCGGGTTCAAGTGCCTGAAGAGCATATTTACCGAAACAAATATGATTACCTCGATAAGATATTCCTTTCATTCTTCCTCTATGTTGTTTGCGGAATCTGGTTCTTTTGGGGTTATAGTTGATGTTTTTTTTTAATTCCACCTCTACTTCAGAACCGGACATGATATTTTCAACTCATCCGGCTCCTCGCGACGAAATAAAAGATAAAAGTATTCGAAATCGAAAATATTTAATTGGAATTAAGATTCCATTTAAATTCATATATACATGTATTTATTGAGTAATAAATCCAATCAGTCGATTGTTTAAGATTTCATCGAATTGAACTTATTTAATAGATCAGATTAGTAATTTTTATATCTTGTTGAAATAGATAACTCAAAAATTTTAGATTTTATTAGAAATTTCCAAAAATTGAAGATACAGATTAAGAAATCGAATTTCAATGATTTGTGCAAACATATCAAAATAATATTTCGTTTTTCTTTTTTAGAAGGTCCTAATCCATTTTTTGTTTTGTAGTTAACATATTGCCCCAAATTTAGCAATTAAAAAAAGAAAGTTTTCGCGGGCGGATATTTACTCTTTCAATCTCTATTTCCGTTTCAATTGTAGGATTAGCTCGCGTTTTATCAGCTAGATTAATAGAGTTTCGGTACGTTCCGCCATCCCGACCTGTGAATCGTTAAGATTCATTTTGAAATCATCAAAATTTTTGTATTCACGGGTTTCATCGTCCCCACCGCTTCTTATTCAATGGTTAGGTCTTAATTCTACAATGGAGCTAATGCTAATGATGAAATTCAATTTGTTCTTGAGTCAATTTTCTCAGTCTTTATTGGCTCGAAGCTCTTTATTTTTGATTTATAAGAAGATTCATTCT